TATGTTTCGATGCAACAATAAGATATTATTTGTAATAAGTAGTTTTTTTGGCTGGTTAATTGGTCACATTTTATTGATGAAATCTATTGGCTTAGTATTATCTTGGCCATGGGAAAAAATGAGATCTAATGCACTTTTTAGATCTAATAAGTATCTTGTGTCAAAATGGAGAAATTCTGTGTCTCAAATCTTTAGTATTCTCTTATTTATCACCTGTGTCTGCTATCTAGGAAGAATGCCATCACCTATTATAACTAAGAAACTGAAAGAAAGTTCAAAGGGGGAAGAAAAGAAGAAAACTGAGAAAGAAAGAGATGTAGAAATGGAAACAATTTCTAAAACAAAGAAGATAGAACAGGAAGAAGAGAGATCCGTGGAAGAAGACCTTTCCATTTCTTTGGAAGGAAGGTGGAATCCTTATAAGATATATGAAACAGAGGAAATCCGGCTGAATGGAAAGGAAAAAGATGAATTCGGCTTTAAAGAGAAAGAAAAGAATGAACTCTTATGGGTTGAAAAATCCCTTCTGTCTCTTCTTTTCGATTATCAACGATGGAATCGACCCCTGCGATATATAGAAAACGATCGATTTTCAAATGCTGTAAGAAATGAAATGTCTCAATATTTTTTTAACACATGCGCAAGTGATGGAAAACAAATAATATCTTTCACATATCCACCCAGTTTGTCTACTTTTTTTGAAATGATACAAAAAAAGATGTATTTTCGCACAGCGGAAAAACTACCTGCGGAGGACCTGTCTAATGAATGGGTTTCGACCACTGAAAAACAAAGAGATAACTTAAGGAACGAATTCATAAATCGAATAGAAGCTATAGACAAAGGATCTCTTATCCTCGATGTGGTCGAAAAAAGGGCCAGATTGTGCAATGATGAAGAGGAACAAGAATGCTTACCTAAGTTTTATGATCCTCTTTTGAACGGACCCTATCGTGGAACAATCAAAAAAGGGTATTTATATTCAATTAGGAATGATTCAATCACCTCCATACAGGGGTCTACCAAAATTTCTTGGATAAATAAGATTCATGGTATCCTTTCCAAGGATTATCGAGAATTTGAACACGAAATATATAAACTTGATGTAAAATCATCATCTGCAGGCATTGACGATTCATCAGTCTCAATTGGTGAATTTACAGAAGAAGCTGAAGAAGCTGAGGAATCAAGAACTCGTTTCAAACAATTTGCTTTTTGGGGAGAAGAAAAAGAAATTAATTCAGAAAATCAAGCAGAATTTCTATTCGATATGGTTAGAGCTGATCCGAATGATCAAAAAATTAGTAATCAATCAATAAAAATTGAAGAAATGAAGAAAAAGGTTCCTCGATGGTTATACAAACTGACTGCCGATTTTGATTTTGAAGAAGAGGAGGAGGAGGAGGAAGAAGAAGATGATGAGGAAGAACCCACAGATGATCACGGGATTCGTTCAAGAAAAGCTAAACGTGTGGTAATTTATACTGATACTGATACCGATGAGGATACTGATACTAATATTATTAATACTACTGATAGTGATCAAGCAAAAAATAGTGATCAAGCAAAAAATAGTGATCAAGCAAAAAAAAGTGATCAAGCAAAAAATAGTGATCAAGCAGAAGAACATGAGATGGCCTTGATACGTTACTCGCAACAATCGGATTTTCGTCGGGATATAATCAAAGGGTCGATGCGGGCTCAAAGACGTAAAACAGTGACGTGGGAAATGTTTCAAACAGATGTGCATTCCCCCCTTTTTTTGGACAGAATAGACAAAACACCTTTGTTTTCTTTTGATATCTCAAGGATGATGAACCTAATTTTTAGGAATTGGATGGAGGAGAAAAGCCTAAAATTAAAAAGAAAAACGTCTGATTATGCGGGCGAAGGGGCAAAAGAGGAAGAACATGAAGAAGAAAAAAGGGAGTATAAAAGAAAAGAGGATAAAAGACAGGAGGATGAACGGATAGCAATAGCAGAAGCTTGGGATACTATTCCATTTGCTCAAGCAGTAAGGAGTTCCCTATTAGTAACCCACTCGATTCTTCGAAAATACATCGTATTACCTTCATTGATAATAGTTAAAAATATTGGTCGTATGTTATTATTTCAATTCCCCGAGTGGTATGAAGATTTTAAGGAATGGAGTAGGGAAATGCATGTCAAATGCACATATAACGGTGTTCAATTATCGGAAACAGAATTTCCAAAAGACTGGTTAACAGACGGTATTCAGATAAAAATCCTATTTCCTTTCTCTCTGAAACCTTGGCGTAGATCTAAGCTACGATCCCATCATAGGGATCTAAGAAAAAAACAAAAAAATTTCTGTTTTTTAACGGTCTGGGGGGTGGAAACAGAACTGCCCTTTGGCTCTCCCCGAAAAAACCCTTTCTTTTTTGAACCCATTCATAAAACACTCGAAAAAAAAATTAGAAAAGTAAAAAAGAAAGGTTTTTTCATTTTAAAAATTCTAAAAGACAACATAAAAGGTTTTCTAGAGATTTTCAAAGAAAAAATAAGATGGGTTATCAAAATAGTTCTATTTATAAAATCAAAAGTCATTTTCTTTTTTAGATTGACGCGAGTCTTTGACCCAATTCCAAATAATAAAGATTCCAAAATAAGTAATAGGATCATCCATGAATCACCCATTAGAATTGGGTCCAGAGATTGGGCAAACGATTCACTGACAGAAAGAAAAATTAATGATCTGGCTGATAAGACAATCAAAATCCGGGATCAAGTAGAAAAGATTATGAAAGACAAGAAAAAAAAAATAACGGAATCACAGAAATATATTTGGCAAATATCTAAAAAAAGAAGTGCCCGATTAATTCCTAAATGGAACTCTTTTATGAAATCTTTCATTGAAAGAATATACATGGGTATCCTTCTATGTATCACTAACATTTACAAGATCAATGTAAAATTTTTTCTTGACTCAACGCTTGACTCAACAAAAAAAATTCTAAATAGATACACTTACAATGACGAAACAAAAGAAAAGGATACTAATGAAACGAATCCAAATATAATTCCCTTCATTTCGACTATAAAATCTCTTTCTACTTATACTACTACTATTAGTAGTAATAGTCATTCACCGATTTATTGCGACTTATCTTCTTTGTCCCAAGCCTATGTGTTTTACAAATTATTGCAAACCCAAGTTAGTAACAAATATAAGTCAGAATCCATATTTCAATACTACAGAACATATCCTTTTATTAAGGATAGAATAAAAGACTATTTCCATAACTATTTCCATACACGAGGAATATCTGATTCTGAATCAAAACACAAGAAACTGCGGAATTCTGGAATGAATGAATGGAAAAACTGGTTAAGGAACCATTATCAATACAATTTATCCCGTGCCAAATGGTCTGGATTAGCACCTCTAAAATGGAGAAATAAAGTCAATCAGCATCGTACGATTAAAAATAACGACTTACAAAAATTGGATTCATATGAAGAAAAAGACCAATTAATTCATTCAGAGATAAAGGATTTTTATAAATTGGGCTTATTAAAGAGTCCGAGTCACACAAAAAAAATGAAAAAACACTACAGATATGATCTTTTATCATATAAATATATTAATTATGAATATGTGAAAGACTCCAATATTTATGGATCACCATTACAAGTAAACAGGCATGGAGAGATTTTATCTCTATCTAATTACAATACACATAAATACAAATCGTTTTATGTTATAACTATTAATGATTGCCTAGAAGATAAATATATAATTGATACGGATCAAAATCTAGATAGAAAATATTTTGAATTGAGAATCATCTATTTTTACCCTAGAAACGATATTGAGACTAGGACCAGTACGGATATTGGAACTTTCACTAAAAAAAATAAAACTACTAAGACTGGGACCAATAAGAAAGATCTTTATATCAGAATTCATCAAGAAATCCAGACAAAGCAAAAAGAGTTCTTTTTTGATTGGATGGGAATGAATGAACAAATGTTAGATCGTACTATATCAAATCTGGACCCTTGGTTCTTACCAGAATTTGTGCCACTTTATGATCGATATAGAACTAATCCGTGGATCATACCAATCAAATTGCTTCTATTTGATTTTAATGGAAATAAAAAAAGTGATCTTTATATAGATCCAAAGGTCAAATCTAATCAAAAAGAAAGATCTAATCCAAAAGCAGAATCTAATCAAAAAGAATATCTTGAATTAGAGAATCGGAACCGGGACGAGAAAGAACGACAGCACCAAGGAAATCTTATATCAGATACAAGAAACCAAAAAAAAGATGTTGGAGCAAATTCCACAGGTTCAGATATTAAGAAACGCAGAAAGAAAAAGAAATTCAAGAGCAAGAAGGAAGCGGAACTAGACCTCCTTCTGAAAAAATATTTTCTTTTTCAACTGCGATGGGGTGATTCTTTTAATCAAAGAATGACTAATAATATAAAGGTATATTGCCTACTGCTTAGACTTATGGATCCGAGTGAAATTGCTATATCCTCTATTGAAAGAGGAGAAATGGGTCTAGATGTAATGCTGATTCATAAGGATCTGTCTCTTCCAGAATTGATAAAAAGGGGAATATTTATTATTGAACCGGTTCGTTTGTCTACCAAATGGGATGGAATTTCGATTATGTATCAAACCATAGCTATTTCATTGACACATAAGGTTCAGCACCAAACTAATCGAGGGTACCAAGCAAAAAAACATATTGATGAGAATTACTTTAATGGCTCGATTGCATGCCACGGAGGAGTACGTGTGAATGGGGACAATAATAATTATGATTTGCTTGTTCCTGAAAATATTTTATCTCCTAACCATCGTAGAGAATTTAGAATTATAAGCCGTTTCAATTACCGAAATAGGAACGTTGTGAATAAGAATCCAGTATTTTTCAATAGGGCTAAGACTAATGCGCAGGGGTTTGAGAAATTTGTAGATAGGGATAAGCATTTTGATACAGATACAAATAACTCTCTAAAATGGAAAGTGTTTCTTTGGCCCACTCATCGATTAGAAGATTTAGCCTGTATGAATCGCTATTGGTTTGATACCAATAACGGGAGTCGTTTCAGTATGTCAAGGATCCATATGTATCAGCGATTTGGAATTCGATGATGTTACAGTCAATTTCCCTCTCTATCACGTGCCTGGGGGGACATGCAAATAAATACATACCTTGTGTTAGACTCTGATACACAGGATTCAGTCGCATATAAATTGGACCTAGGAATGAATCGACAGGATCTTTTTAGGTCCCTTTCGTTCTGTTTCGTGAGTCCAGGAATATACCATCCCTTTGTGTCTGAATGAATTTATTGTTATTATTATTTTATTATTTATTTTATTCATTTTTTTATTTGTTTGATAGAAAAAAAGAGTAATATGAATCAATCCAGATTATTGTGTACACCAGAGCGAAATAAATGGTATTATTATTCTTGATTGGGAAGATTCATATCCGTGGGAACAAAAAGAAAAAAGAGAAGAATTTATTTGTATGGTAAAGAATTCGTCCATATCAGTTATTCCGCAAGAAGAAAAAAGGGGTTCTGTTGAATTTCAAGTATTTAGTTTTACCAATAAGATAAAGAGACTTACTTCACATTTGGAACTGCACAGAAGGGATTATTTATCCCAGAGGGGTCTGCGGAAAATGCTGGGGAAACGTCAACGACTGTTGGTTTATTTATCAAAGAAAAATCGAGTGCGTTATAGGGAATTAATTGGTCAATTGGGCATTCGGGAACCAAAGACTGGTTAATTGGGAAATTCGTTTGAATTTTTTGGTTCATTAGATCTTGAATTTTTATGAACCTCCTTTCATTTTCAGGAATTCATGGAATAATGAATATGGGATTGGAGAAGAAAAACATATGACTGTACCAGACGCAAGAAAAGACCTCCTCGTTGTCAATATGGGTCCTCACCACCCGTCAATGCATGGTGTTCTTCGACTCATTGTTACTCTAGATGGCGAAGATGTTATTGACTGTGAACCCATATTGGGTTATTTACACAGAGGAATGGAAAAAATTGCAGAAAACCGAACAATTATACAATATCTACCTTATGTGACACGTTGGGATTATTTAGCTACTATGTTCACGGAGGCAATAACGGTTAATGCACCAGAGGAATTGGGAAATATTCAAGTACCTAAAAGAGCCAGCTATATCAGGGTAATTATGCTGGAGTTGAGTCGTATAGCTTCGCATTTGTTATGGCTTGGACCTTTTATGGCCGATATCGGTGCGCAGACTCCTTTCTTCTATATTTTCAGAGAGAGAGAATTGTTATATGATCTATTCGAAGCTGCCACAGGTATGCGAATGATGCATAATTATTTCCGTATCGGGGGGGTAGCTGCTGATCTACCTCATGGCTGGATAGATAAATGTTTAGATTTCTGCGATTATTTTTTAACGGGAGTTGTTGAATATCAAAAGCTTATTACGCGCAATCCTATCTTTTTAGAACGAGTTGAAGGGGTAGGCTTTATTGGGGGAGAGGAAGCAATAAATTGGGGTTTATCAGGACCAATGCTACGAGCTTCTGGAATCCAATGGGATCTTCGTAAAGTCGATCGGTATGAGTGTTATGATGAATTCGATTGGGAAGTCCAATGGCAAAAAGAAGGAGACTCATTAGCTCGTTATTTAGTAAGAATTGGCGAAATGACGGAATCCATAAAAATTATTCAACAGGCTCTAGAAGGAATCCCGGGGGGGCCTTATGAAAATTTAGAATTCCGACGCTTTGCTGGAACAAAAGATTCAGAATTGAACGATTTTGAATATCGATTCATTAGTAAAAAGCCTTCTCCCAGTTTTGAATTGTCAAAACAAGAACTTTATGTGAGAGTAGAAGCCCCAAAGGGAGAATTGGGTATTTTTCTGATAGGAGACAATAGTGTTTTTCCTTGGAGATGGAAAATCCGTCCACCCGGTTTCATCAATTTGCAAATTCTTCCTCAGCTAGTTAAAAGAATGAAATTGGCGGATATTATGACAATACTAGGTAGTATAGATATCATTATGGGAGAAGTTGATCGTTGAAATGATAATTGAAGAAGCACAAGCTATCAATTCTTTTTTCAGATCGGAATCCTCAAAGGAGGTCTATGGGCTCATATGGTTACTTGTACCTATTTTGACTCTTGTATTGGGAATCACAATAGGGGTATTAGTAATTGTGTGGCTAGAAAGAAAAATATCTGCAGGGATACAACGACGAATTGGTCCTGAGTATGCCGGTCCCTTGGGGATTCTTCAAGCTCTAGCGGATGGGGTCAAACTACTTTTCAAAGAAGATCTTCTTCCATCTAGAGGAGATATTCGTTTATTTAGTGTCGGCCCATCTATAGCGGTCGTATCAATTCTACTGAGTTATTCAGTAATTCCTTTTGGCCATCACCTTGTTCTAACCGATCTCAGTATAGGTGTTTCTCTATGGATCGCTATTTCAAGTATTGCCCCCATCGGACTTCTTATGTCCGGATATGGATCAAATAATAAATATTCCTTTTCAGGTGGTTTACGAGCTGCTGCTCAATCTATTAGTTATGAAATACCATTAACTCCATGCGTGTTATCCATATCTCTACGTGTGATTCGTTGGAATACGCACTCTTACCTCTTTCTTTGCTTTTTCTAGGAAAGAAGTTGATTGAATATAAATATATAGATAGAACTCTTTTTTTATTCATCACTGAGATCGATGAACTAAACCAGATAGTTATATGAGTGAAACAAAACTGCTTATGAATTCGCAGTAAGAAGATCGAGTCTCATTACCTACGTACGAGAGTAAAGTGGAGCTAAACATAAGCAGTGGAAGCTGTTTACCCCAAGTATCGATTAGTCATCATGACTTGAAGCGGGCGCAAAAGATCAACTGTATGGAGTTTTTACTCTTGTATGTATTACCATACCGAGGATCAAACAAAACTGAGTGGACGGTTAGGAACACCAAGGTACACAAAAGATTAGTAATGGAGATAACGTATCCAAACGGATATTTTTTACATAAAAGGAGTCATAATGAGGGCTTGAAGTTAGTAGAAATGATCAAAAAGTACTTCCCCATGATCCCGATCCAGAGTATAGCTCCTATCCACTGATTGAAAAATAACTATCAGGAACGAAGTAATCCTTTATTTATATAGTATAGTCCCTCTGAGAAAGAAGAGAAGAACAGGAAGTCAAAAATGGATTGACTATTTATTGTATCTTATTGAAAGATCGAGTTATTACTGAACAAAAAACTGAACAAAAAGGATAAAGGGTGAGATGGATTCAGAAGCGTCCTTTTTTATTTGTTATTATCTTATCGCGGACAGAATCCCACTGGTCTAGTTCACTTACGAGCATTTTGATCCATCTTTATTTTTTCCTATGGTATGCCGATGTAATACCGAAGCATACCTTAGATTTATTCGTGACCATTGAGGAGCCGTATGAAGCTGAGGTCTCATGTACGGTTCTGGAATAGAGATGGGAACAGTGATGTTATCATCGACTATGATTATCTAACAGTTCAAGTACGGTTGATATAGTTGAGGCGCAGTCAAAATATGGTTTTTGGGGGTGGAATCTTTGGCGTCAACCTATAGGGTTTATAGTTTTTATAATTTCTTCACTAGCAGAATGTGAGAGATTGCCCTTTGATTTACCGGAAGCCGAGGAGGAATTAGTAGCAGGTTATCAAACTGAATATTCAGGTATAAAATTTGGTTTATTTTATGTTGCTTCTTACCTAAATCTACTAGTTTCTTCATTATTCGTAACAATTCTGTACTTGGGCGGGTGGAATCTTTCTATTCCATATATACCAATTACTGAACTTTTCGAAAAAAATCAAACTAGTGAAGTCTTTGGAACAACAATTAGTCTCCTCATTACATTAGCTAAAGCTTATTTGTTCCTGTTCATTCCTATCTCAACAAGATGGACTTTACCTAGGATGAGAATGGACCAACTATTAAATCTTGGGTGGAAATCTCTTTTACCTATTGCTCTCGGTAATCTATTATTGACAACTTCTTCCCAACTCGTTTCGCTGTAACAGAATGGGATATTCCAGATTCATATCCTCTCTCAAGCAAGAGAAAGAAACATCAAATTATTCATGGATATTCGCGATATGTTTCCTATGGTGACTGGGTTCATGAATTATGGTCAACAGACAGTACGAGCTGCAAGATACATTGGTCAAAGTTTCATGATTACCTTATCTCACGCGAATCGTTTACCTGTAACTATTCAATATCCTTATGAAAAATCGATCACATCAGAGCGTTTCCGTGGGCGAATCCACTTTGAATTTGATAAATGCATTGCTTGCGAAGTATGTGTTCGCGTATGTCCGATAGATCTACCTGTTGTTGATTGGCGATTAGAAACAGATATTAGAAAGAAACGATTGCTTAATTATAGTATTGATTTCGGAATCTGTATATTTTGTGGTAATTGCGTGGAGTATTGCCCCACAAACTGTTTATCAATGACGGAAGAATATGAACTTTCCACCTACGATCGTCACGAATTAAATTATAATCAAATTGCTTTGGGTCGGTTACCAATGTCTGTAATTGGGGATTACACAGTTCGAACAATTATGAATTCAACTCAAATAAAAATATCTATGGATAAATCCCTTGATTCAAGAACGATTACCAATTAAAAATAAGATTAAGTTTTGATCGAAAATAGGTAAGTTTCTTTCATGTCAGACAAATAATAACTAGATTTGTGAGGATTATGACTCCTTTTGGAATATATATATAGTCATTATAGCCATAGCCGATATTTTCTTTTTTTTTATATGAAATTACGAACTCTGTTTCGACTAAAGACAAAAGCAAGATTGGCCCGTTCAATTGATTAACTCTATCTACATCAAGCCACACCACGTTGGGGTAGTAACTATTAGATACAAAAAAGGGTAACCCACTTTTTCCCGACCAGTAAGATCATGATATATTTTTACTTATTTATCGCTTATTTAACACATAATGGATTTACCTGCACCAATACATGATATTCTTTTAGTATCTCTGGGATCAGGTCTTATAGTAGGAGGTCTAGGAGTGGTATTACTTACCAATCCAATTTATTCTGCCTTTTCGTCGGGATTGGTTCTTGTTTGTATATCTTTATTTTATATTCCATCGAACTCTTATTTTGTAGCTGCTGCGCAGCTCCTTATTTACGTGGGAGCCATAAATGTCTTAATCCTATTTGCTGTGATGTTTATGAATGGTTCAGAATATTACAATTCTTTTCATTTTTGGACTATCGGAGATGGGTTCACTTCGGTAGTTTGTACAAGTATTTTTTTTTCACTAATTGCTACTATCCCAAACACGTCATGGTACGGGATTATTTGGACTACAAGATCAAACCAGATCATAGAACAGGACCTGACAAGTAATGTTCAACAGATTGGGATTCATTTATCAACAGATTTTTATCTTCCATTTGAACTTATTTCTATAATCCTTTTAGTTTCCTTAGTGGGCGCAATTGCTATGGCTCGCCGGGAATAGATACTTAGAATTGGAAATAACAAACCAAATGAAAGAAAGCAAATAAGGTCTTCCTCCGTGTAATTGTTATCGCATCGGTCCACCTGAAATTGTAATATTGTTCATGAGACATATTGAAAAGTTGTTGTTAGTTCGACGACCCATTCCAGTGTCTTTTTTGGTACTGTATTTCTTATATTATTATTATATATGGATTGATAATTGAATTCTATTCAGTAGAATCTTCTAATTAATCGAATTGGTTGAATTGTTGTTTATATTGAAATGAATCGAGATTGACGAGGAGTTGGTCAATGATGCTCGAGCATGTACTTGTTTTGAGTGCCTATTTATTTTCTATTGGTATCTATGGATTGATCACAAGTCGAAACATGGTTAGAGCACTTATGTGTCTTGAACTTATACTGAATGCTGTTAATATGAATCTCGTAACATTTTCTGATTTATTTGATAGTCGCCAATTAAAGGGAGACGTTTTCTCGATCTTCGTTATCGCTATTGCAGCCGCCGAAGCAGCTATTGGACCAGCTATTGTTTCTTCGATCTATCGTAACAGAAAATCAACTCGTATAAATCAATCAAATTTATTGAATAAATAGTTGTAACCTTTACCCAGATATATAAAGACATATATGTTATGTCACTCTGTAGAAGTAGATAGATACCCGCTTATGTTATGGATCAATGGATCATAAGCATGGATTAGGAATAGGAGTGCAATACAATTTTATTTATACCTTTATTTCTTTTCTTTCTTTATTATATATAATTATAATTCATTTATAGATTAGCAAAACGTGTATTGACTGATTTTGATGAAACATAAGAGATCAAAGTATCTTGGGCCTATCTCATGAACAGATCAGAAATAGAATAGATTGATAACAAAAATTTATGGTCTAATCACCGATTCGTCTGGTGTCCAAATATGTGAATCATTTACTAAAGCTACCAGACCGAAAATTTATGACGTTCCAAAAAAATTGATAAATCCAATGTCACACTCAGTAAAGATTTATGATACATGTATAGGGTGTACCCAATGCGTACGAGCGTGTCCTACAGATGTCCTGGAAATGATACCCTGGGACGGATGTAAAGCTAAGCAAATTGCTTCCGCACCAAGAACGGAGGACTGTGTAGGTTGTAAGAGATGTGAATCTGCTTGTCCAACGGATTTCTTAAGTATACGGGTTTATTTATGGCATGAGACAACCCGTAGCATGGGTCTAGCTTATTAATACGTTACAAAAAACTCCCCTTGAATCCATTTGATTCCTCTTTACCGACAAAAACCCGTACTCGAGAAAATCCGAGCGCGGGTTTTTCTGGTCAAATCTAAGTGTATTTTGTCTTTACTACGAGTGATTTTTATTGGTTAACAATCATTGTTGTTTTGCCCATATCTGCGGGTTCCTTAATTGCCCTTCTCCCTCATAGAGGAAATAAGGTAGTTCGATGGTATACTATCTGTATCTGCTTATTTGAACTCCTTCTAACGACCTACGTATTCTGCTATCATTTTCAATTGGATGATCCATTAATCCAATTGGAAGAAGATTTTAACTGGATAAATCTTTTTGATTTTCACTGGAGACTCGGAATCGACGGACTTTCCATAGGACCTATTTTATTGACAGGATTTATCACTACTTTAGCTACTTCAGCGGCTCGGCCAGTTACCCGAAATTCGCGATTGTTCCATTTCCTGATGTTAGCAATGTACAGTGGTCAAATAGGATTATTTTCTTCTCGAGATCTTTTACTTTTTTTCATCATGTGGGAGTTAGAGTTAATTCCTGTTTACCTACTTCTATCCATGTGGGGAGGAAAGAAACGTCTGTACTCAGCTACAAAGTTCATTTTGTACACTGCAGGAGGTTCCATTTTTCTCTTAATGGGAGTTCTAGGTATGGGTTTATATGGTTCCAATGA